GGCACATAGGAGTTTGTCGCTAGGTATTTGACCAAATAGGATCGTCCAGTTCCTATAGAACCTATCACTAAAATACCCCTAGAGGGGGATAGTAGTAAGCGGAGCGAAAAGGGTTTTCCATGAGATGGGAAATGAAAACGATTAGCCCCACATGAGGTTTGTGAATAAGTGATTGTCTGATAATGAGCAAGGAAGATCCGTCTTTCTGCTAAACAGGATGTATGGAACTCATAATTCATTAGATACTTTTTATGAATGTCAACTAAGTATCGTAAGTAAATTGCTCCCGGTTGTTCAATCATTTGATAACCAGAGTCATTCTTTGATAAATGATCACGATGAGTCAGACTCCATAGAATTTGATCCATCCTTTTTTCTATCGTTAAGGTGGAGAACTGAACCAAGAATTCTCTTTCTTCATCATCCATCGCACTGTTCGCGACCCAGGATTCTATTTTATCATCAATCCAATCACCGTTCACGTTTTTTTTTCTTATCAATGAATAGATCTCTTTACTTGTATGACTTAGATATCTCGTATTTCTCGAAAAAGTGATTCGATGGATGGGATTTGGTATGAGACTTATGAGATCGATGATATCGATGAGATTGATATTCAAATATTTCTTCTTAGAGCGTATTGATTTGACCCCATAAGCGGGACCACCCAAGAACATGTTGCCGCCAGAAGAAGCAGAACCCCGTATTTCTTTTAAAGAATCTCCTAATTGTTCCAGAACAACTAGAAAGATATTTTTTAACCAGAAAGAATTCAGTTCAGATGTAGGATACCTATCCAGAAGTTTTCGCAACTCCATCATGTATGATGGAATCATCAAAGATTTGACCTTTTCGAACTCTGTCTGTAACTCACTAGAGGCTCGGGAAACAAAGAGAAGATGTGTACGAACGAGATATCCAGCAACAAAAAGAAGGAAAAGGATTGAATAGAGGAACTCCCGAACATTTGGCGATCTCAGATGTGTCGATATCAATAATGACTCATTATTTCGATGAATCATTTCTTCGGACAGAAGATTATGTAAACACTGACTCGAAATCTCACTTATCAGATTCCGTTGTGGAAGACACAATTTTTTCTGAAGAATTCGCCATGATATATCTGATCCATGCATATCATGAAAAATGGATACAAATTTTTGACTGCTACTTAGTATCGGCAATAGGTCTGAAAAAGGATCTAAAAATATCAATAGAAGATATTTGTACCCTGTCAAAGTAAGGAACCATGGCATATATGTTTGGAATAGATTCCATTTTGAGAGAGTTGAAAAAGCACTATCCCGTGGAAAGGTTCTATCCATCTGCCCTTTCTCAACGCATTGATTGAAACAAAGACTCTGTTTTTTCCTCTTCTCGGATGGTACATATTTTTTCTCAGAACGTTGAGTGGGAATCAAACCCATGTTTGAATTGAAATTGAGATACTGATGCAAGTTATTCCCTTCTGAATCAGATAGATTCATATCTGAAAGAGGTTGACAATAAGTTCTTTCAAAATGGACTTGTCCCTCTGTTAGAGGTGTTCCAGAAATGTCTGCAATCGAGTAGTCAATAGATCTACGAGCGAATGGATCGGTACGAGGAAAATGGAAAGATTTGTACAAGTTATACGTTTCGTCACCACTTTGTGGAAAATCGTTAGGTATGAATATGTTAGATACCTGTGACTCGATTGGTGAAAGAGTCTCTCTCTCCAAAAAAGCATGTTTTTGACCGACGCACAAAGAAAATGTTTTCTTGTTGTGAATGAACAGGATATGGAGGAATTGTCCATACGTAAAATCATAATTATTGATACGGGCCCTTTCCACATAAAAAGGGAATATTTTGTTACAATAGAAGCAGAAGTGATGTGGATGATAGAATCGGAGTCGATTTGCTTTATAAAAAGAAGATATCAATGAACTTCTATGAAATGGTTTCGCGGGATTCCGCCAATTGTCTTGATCGTGGGATATCATTGAGAAATAGGAATCCGTGTTATCAAAGGATTTCCTGCGATTATTTCTAGTATGGAATGAGTCAATCATCCACTTTGGTATCTTATTGAACAAAAATGGTGATATTCCTCCATGGATCAAGAATTTCGATTTTTGGGAAGTATCATGATCATCCACTGGAAGAACTATTGATTCTAACAACGGATTGCATAGTTGATCATTCGGACCTTTCAATTCATAGATGTGGATCTCGGACCTATGAATGGGGATATTCCCAAAACTCACAAAGAAAAAAGGAAGTGAGTTAGACAAGAAGAGAATCCACTTGGACAAAAAAAGAAGTGACTTAGACAAATCTTTTTTGTCGATAACCCCAGACCCATCCATCGAATATTGATTAATACGTAAGCGATCGAACACTACTTGACAACGGCTCTTCTGCTCAGAAACGAAGAAATGTTCCAAATGTTCCTGGAAATTCTTGCTCCCATTGGACCATTTGTAGATATATGCATTAGGATCCCGATTCAAGGATC